CAGAGTGTGTATAATAAAAGTCGCGGGGGAATATGGGGCAAAAAATAAATCCACTTGGTTTCCGACTTGGTACAACCCAAAGACATCATTCCGTTTGGTTTTCACAACCAAAAAACTATTCCGAAGGTTTAGAAGAAGATAAAAAAATAAGAGATTGTATCAAAAATTATGTCCAAAAGAATATGAAAATATCCTCCGGCATCGAAGGAATTGCACGTATAGAGATTCAAAAAAGAATCGATCTGATCCAGGTCATAATCTATATGGGATTTCCTAAATTATTAATCGAAAATCGGCCACAAGGAATCGAAGAATTACAGACGAATCTACAAAAAGAGTTTAACTGTGTAAACCGAAAACTCAATATTACTATCACAAGAATTGCAAAGCCTTATGGAAATCCTAATATTCTTGCAGAATTTATAGCCGGACAATTAAAAAATAGAGTTTCTTGTCGCAAAGCAATGAAAAAGGCTATTGAATTAACCGAACAAGCAGATACAAAAGGAATTCAAGTACAAATTGCAGGGCGCATTGATGGAAAAGAAATTGCACGCGTCGAATGGATCAGAGAAGGCAGGGTTCCCCTACAAACCATTCGGGCTAAAATTGATTATTGTGCCTATACAGTTCGAACTATCTATGGCGTATTAGGTATCAAAATTTGGATATTTATAGATGAAGAATAAAAAAAAGAGCTCGTAATTCTTTAATTCTATAGGGTTGAATAAAAATTCGATTAAATAAATGTTTGATATAATTGCTATGCTTAGTGTGTGACTCGTTGGTTTTTTTAGGAATAAGGTTAAAAAAAAAAGCCTCCCTAATATGAACTAATAACTATAGAACTAAGAACCAACTCATCACTTCACATTATCTAGATCCAACAAAGCAGTCAAGATATGATAAATTTTTCATATCATTGTAGCAACTGAAATTTGTTTTGCATAAACTAAAAAAGCAAAAAATATTATTCTAAGGTGTGAACCGGAATATAGAAAAAGATGTGGATAGAGGGGTGAGAGAAAGAGAGAAAAAAACTATAAATGATATAGAATTCCAATATGTAAGGTCTATGAGTCATTTAGTCATCTCATAAAAGACAATGTAATAAAGCATCAATACTGATTCATACATAATTAAATGATAGATTTATAGAACAAAAAACCAAGAGCCTTTAGCCAATAAAGACTGAGAAAATTGACTAAAGAACAAATTTCATTAAGAGCTCCGTTGTAACATTAAGACCTAACCATTAAACAAGAAGCGATGGGAACGATGGAACCCATGAATACCGAAGATTTTATTGAAACCAAATCCTAACGATTCATTGGTCGGGATGGCGGAAGAAACCGAGAAAGAATTCATCTATTCTGATCTGAGACGTAATGAATTAACCTTACAACTGAAATGGATAGTAGAGTAAATATTCGCCCGCGAAAACATTCTTTTTTGGATTGCTACATTTTGAATCCCCTTTTCGCGAGGAGCTGGATGAGACGAAACTCTCACGTCCGGTTCTGTAGTAGAGGTGGAATTCAGAAAGAACCATCAACTATAACCCCAAAAGAACCAGATTCCGTAAACAACATAGAGGACGAATGAAGGGAATGTCTTATCGAGGTAATCATATTAGTTTCGGTAAATATGCTCTTCAAGCGCTTGAACCCGCTTGGATCACATCTAGACAAATAGAAGCGGGGCGCCGGGCAATGACACGAAATGCACGTCGGGGTGGAAAAATATGGGTACGTATATTTCCCGACAAACCAGTTACAGTAAGACCCACAGAAACACGTATGGGTTCAGGTAAAGGCTCTCCAGAATATTGGGTAGCTGTTGTTAAACCAGGTAGAATACTTTATGAAATGGGTGGAGTCGCAGAAAATATAGCCAGAAAAGCCATTTCAATAGCAGCATCCAAAATGCCTATCAAAACTCAATTTATTATTTTGGGATAATAAGAATGTAGAATCAAAGAAAATAAATCCTGGGAATGAAAAATGCAAGGTTTATTTTCTTTTTGACAAAAAATATTTCTTTCTTTTTCTTCGCCCTTTGCATTGAAAGAACAAATAAAAAAATGATTCAACCCCAGACACGTTTGAATGTAGCAGATAACAGTGGGGCTCGAGAATTGATGTGTATTCGAATCATAGGAGCTAGTAACCGCCGATATGCTTATATCGGTGATGTTATTGTTGCTGTGATTAAAGAAGCAGTACCAAACATGCCCCTAGAAAGATCAGAAGTGGTCAGAGCTGTAATTGTACGTACCTGCAAAGAACTTAAACGCGACAATGGTATGCTAATACGATATGATGACAATGCCGCAGTTGTCATTGATCAAGAAGGAAATCCTAAAGGAACTCGCGTTTTTGGTGCAATCGCCCGGGAATTGAGACATTTAAATTTTACTAAAATAGTTTCATTGGCGCCCGAGGTATTATAATAGTCTTAAAATATAAGATGAGACTATGATATAGTTATAGTCGAGTATTGGAAAGAAATAGATTCAAATTAATTTAGTAGATTGTGTTTCACGCATATACCTTTAATTTAATAATATAATTTTTTTTCATAAACAAAAAAAATGAAGTAAAAAAACATGTTGATTATATAAAAATTCGGGGGCAACAAGAATTTTAGTCCATCATGAGTAGGGACACTATTGCTGATATACTAACCTCTATACGCAATGCGGATATGGATAAAAAAAGAGTAGTTCGAATAGCATCTACTAATATCACTGAAAACATTGTTAAAATCCTTTTACGAGAAGGTTTTATCGAAAATGTGAGGAAACATCGAGAAAGCGACAAATATTTTTTGGTTTCAACCTTGCGACATACAAGAAATAGAAAGGGGTCCTATAGAAATCTTTTAAATTTAAAACGGATCAGTAGACCTGGTCTACGAATCTATTCTAACTATCAAAGAATTCCTAGAATTTTGGGTGGAATGGGCGTTGTCATTCTTTCTACTTCTCATGGTATAATGACAGATCGGGAGGCTCGACTAAAAGGAATAGGCGGAGAAATTTTGTGTTATATATGGTAATCCTTCTTATATCTGCATTGGATCCGAAACTTTCTATTTGTTGTGAAAAAAAAAAAAAAATGCGGAGTATATAATCTTGTTCCTCCTACATTAATTACTAATTTAAGGGGGTTTTACCTGGAATATCTGGAATATAAAGAACAAAAATAGATTCATGAGGGTTTAATTACGGAAGTGCTTCCAAATGGTATGTTCCGAGCTCCTTTAGATAATGAAGATCTTAATCTAGGTTATATTTCAGGAAAGATCCGGCATAGTTTTATACAGATACTGCCAGGAGATAGAGTCAAAATGAAAGTAAGGCATTCTGATTCAACCAGAGGGCGTATCATTTATCAACTCCCCAACAAAGATTCGAGGGATTCGGTGGTTTTTCTTTTTCAACTTTAACATTAGTTTCCGTGGGACTACGATTCAAAATTAAGTTTAAGGAATTAAAAATATGAAAATAAGAGCTTCTGTTCGTAAAATTTGTGAAAAATGTCGACTAATTCGTAGACGGGGACGAATTATAGTAATTTGTTCCAACCCGAGACATAAACAAAGACAGGGATAGTGTAAAAAAGACTCTCTAAAAGACCCGATGTACAAATAAAAAAGATTTGTTTTGACAAGAAATGGATATATCCATATATCTATGATGACTTATATTTATGAGATGATAAAATATGGCAAAAACTATACCAAAAATGGGTTCGCGTAGGAATGGACGTATTGGTTCACGTAAGAATACACGTAGAATACCAAAGGGAGTTATTCATGTGCAAGCAAGTTTCAATAATACCATTGTGACTGTTACAGATATAAGAGGTCGGGTGGTTTCTTGGTCTTCGTCCGGTACTTGTGGATTTCGGGGTACAAGAAGAGGGACACCTTTTGCTGCTCAAACGGCAGCTGGAAATGCTATTCGTACAGTAGTCGATCAAGGTATGCAACGAGCAGAAGTCATGATAAAAGGACCCGGTCTCGGAAGAGATGCAGCATTACGGGCTATTCGTCGAAGTGGTATACTATTAACTTTCGTCCGGGATGTAACTCCTATGCCACATAATGGCTGTAGACCTCCTAAAAAAAGACGCGTGTAAAAAAAAAATATTAAAGAAATTTCAAGAGAAATAAACGATTCGATCAAATAATATTATATTACTATGGTTCGAGAGAAAGTAACAGTATCTACTCGGACACTACAGTGGAAGTGTGTTGAATCAAGGACAGACAGTAAGCGTCTTTATTATGGACGCTTTCTTTTGTCTCCACTTATGAAAGGCCAAGCCGACACCATAGGCATTGCGATGCGAAGAGCTTTACTTGGAGAAATAGAAGGAACATGTATCACACGCGCAAAATCTGAGAAAATACCCCACGAATATTCTACCATAGTGGGTATTCAAGAATCAGTACATGAAATTTTAATGAATTTGAAAGAAATAATATTGAGAAGTAATTTATATGGAACTTGTGATGCGTCTATTTGTGTTAAGGGTCCTGGGTATGTAACAGCTCAAGATATAATCTCACCACCTTATGTGGAAATCATTGATAATACACAACATATAGCTAGCTTGACAGAACCTATTGATTTTTATATTGGATTACAAATTGAGAGGAGTCGAGGATATCGTATAAAAAATGAAACTAACTTTCAAGGCGGAAGTTATCCTATCGATGCTGTATTCATGCCTGTTCGAAATGCAAATCATAGTATTCATTCTTATGGGAATGGAAATGAAAAACAAGAGATGCTTTTTCTCGAAATATGGACAAATGGAAGTTTAACTCCTAAAGAAGCGCTTCATGAAGCGTCCCGGAATTTGATTGATTTATTTATTCCCTTTTTCCATATAGAAGAAGAAAACTTAAATTTAGACGACAATAAACACAAGGTTACTTTACCTCTTTTTACCTTTCATGATAAATTGGTTAAACTAAAGAAAAACAAA